AAAAAGAGAAGTGACTTGGACAAAAAGAAACGAAGTGACTTAGACAAATCTTGTTTGTCGATAGCCTCGGACCAATCAATCGAATATTGATTAATACGTAATCGATCGAACACTACTTGAAAACGGTCCTTCTGCTCAGAAACGAAATGTTCCAAATGTTCCTGGAAATTCTTGCTCCCATGGGACCATTTGTATCTATATGCGTCAGGATCCCGATTCATGGATCTCTCGGTTCGAGAAATAAGAGGAGCAAACCATTTCTTCTGACTCTTTTTCAAATTCGATAAATGTTGGTTGATCGTATATTTCATTATAGTTATATGATTCAGAGTATCATTTCCTATTTGATCCCTTTGAATTCCATATTCGAAGTTGCGATCGGATCTATTCATTAAAAAGAATCGATTTGATACATTTCTTATGTACCCATAGGTGCTATATTGGATTTGAATCAGATTTCGGATCAATCTATATTGATTGACTGCCCCCATTATGTTGTTGCTAGCAAATACCGCTGTTTTTAGCTTTGGATCTTCCAAATCATTCCCGCAGTAGATCCGGACCGATTTTTTTCTGATCCTTCGATAAAAAGATTCATTCTCTTCATAAAAAAGAGGAGGTAGAACCAATAAAGATTTCTTTTTCGATTCATCTCTGGAGTTGAATACCTCATTCAAGAATTTTTTTTGATCCAACCCGTAGGAATCAATAGAAAAGACAAATCCCCTATGATACACCAGATCCGGCTCGGTTATTGATAGAGTGAATAGATCTGCCATTTCTTGAAATCTCTCTTCTGATTCAAAATCGTGGTGTAACGCGTATCCCCCCCTGTTCCGGTCATGGAATAGATGAAATAAATCAAAAAATGGATTTTTGTTCAAGAATGAAATCTTATTGGAACTGTCCATATCCGGTTCATCCTTCGGAACCATATCACATCCCGGATCTGATGAAATAGGATGAATTGAGACGGTATTTTGTAAATACGTAATTATCTTGAATATATCAACCATTTCTTTATTTTCCGATCGCCTGGAAGGGACAAAAGAAACATCTTGTTTTTTCTTCAAAAATTTCTGATCTCTAGTGGACTTCTCAGTAGGATTCGAACCCAGATGAAGTTCTGGCCATCTGTCAGAGAAAAAAGAACGAATTGATCTTGTAGGATTCCCAAGAAATTCTTCGATTTCTTCCGGAAGCAGATGATTATTCATCTGCTTCTCACGTTCCGCGAATAGCCGGGACATTGAGGAAGATCCAAAACATTTCGGGAATCGATCCGATTCTATCTCTGTTCGTTCCGTTTGAAGAAAGGAAGGATCCCAATCCCAAAGAATCGATCTTTCTTTTAGTTGCTGAATCTCTGTTTGATCGATCAATGTGTGATATTCTGAATCCTCATTTCTAATGAAATCAAAATGATCTCTGGATTGATCAGAAGATCCTTTCAATTGGCTAGAATCCGTTACTTGAACGAAAATAGATCTTGTGAAATCATATTGAATATTTGACAATACATTCCGTACCTTGCTAAAAAACCGATCCTTGTTTACCAACCACACATTGTCTAACCAAATCAAATTCTCTCTCGATACGTTCCTCAAAAAATCCGATTCGTGCCAATTCTTCCCCCAACTAACGAAGAGATCTTGGCGGAATTGCCACATATGAAATTGAGCACCATTTTGCAAAGAAATACCCCACTTGTTTCTCGAGAAGAGATGGGAAACATGCTCAATATCATTTGATTGAATGGTTGCCTCAGCTCCTTCTTGTTTGAAGAAACCCTCCCCTTCAATTGGTCTTTTTTCACGAAAAGCAGACATGAGATAACAAATCAAGTCTTTCCCTAAGATTTCAAATAGCTGTCCCGAATTCAAGTTGATTATGTTTCGCTTCTTCCTCGGAGAAAGACGATCAAACAATTCCCAATCATGGTCCTTGCGGATCCGATCATCCGTATAGGATAAAAAAAGAAACTCCAGATATTTGCTATCTTTCTCTTTGAATGAGATCTCAATTCCAGCTACGGTTTCATTAGATATCTTACAACTAGAATCCCTATTTTTTCCGATCCGGTTCCTCCACCACCGCGAACCCCGGTTAGATTCAGGCATGATACATTTTTTATTTATTGGGAGAACCCAAGTACTCTCTTGCGGATCCATGAAACAACTCTCAGAAATCTTTTTCCCTTTTGGAAGATACAGGAGCGAAACAATCAACCTATTGATATTGGAAGACCTAAAAGATTCTTCCAATGCCTCATTTCTGGGTCCAATGGAATTCATAGGTATAGGAAGAAGCCCCATCAAATAGAGATTTTTTCTTTCGACCATCTTTCGATTGTTAATACGAGATATAAGGACCGCTACTACAAGCAGTACTACACCTTTGATCGTGAAATATCGATTGCTTGTTGAACCCTGTGAAAAACGTGAAAGTAGGATACTCCAAATTCGGGGGTCAAAGAGTTTCATAAAACGTTCTTGGTGGA